AAAGAAAAAGACTCTATCTGAAAAGAGAATCGTTGGTTTGCCCGAACGTGGGAAATACGAGATCTAGGCAAGCCGCTACATGTTCTCCCCCTGCCCTTGAACGATAGAAGAACTACTTATCTTCTCTTAGGTAGGGGTCGATCGGTTCGCATCTTATGGTCAATCAATAGGTCCGCGGATCTATTCTTCTATACGATAAATCGCCATCTCGTAGCACCAACCACCACGACACCGATTTTCCGACAAAACCCCCGATTTCCCGTCGTAGGGATCGGGACGGACCCTTCTGACGCATATGGGCGACGGCTAAGCTTCGTTCTATGGCGGTTTAAGCTAGCACCCCTTGAAGCATATCATATCTCGTCCTTCATTTAGAACGGAAACTGGCTCTAGAGGAGTAGTACTTGAACCCTCAATGGCTGGACCGACAGCAAAGGAACTTGGTCACTCGCTCTAACCCATATTCCATAGAGGACTTCACTTCCTCTCTCCCTTACACCCTTCAACTAGGGCTGTAACGTACTCATACCTTCAAAAGGCGGAAAAGAAAGCATAAGGAATGGATAGGTATGTAAAAAACAACTATATCCCTAGGGAGTCAAAGGTTAAGGTTCCATTTTGCTCCAACGATCCAGTGTATTACTCCTAATACTTGGCTTTACTATTTCTACCTGCGGATTCTAATTCAGTATCAGCAAGACTCAACTAACTAACAGGTAGAACGATGGGTGAGAGTAGCTCTGGGAGAGACATAGAAAGTGAGACTATGGTAGTGATGGTGGGCAACAGCCCCCAAGGAGAGGCTGGTCCGAAGTTGTGGGACACAATAAGATTGTGCAGACTTTTCTTCCCTTGGAACTGTTACCAACGTATAATAAAACCACTGAAATGGGCGCTTGGGTTCATGGACAGGCAGCGAATGGAGTTTCGTTTTGTCTACGAATCTCTGCGTTCTATGTGGAGAGGATTAAATGTCTTCCTCTCTCAAGTCAAGAAAGGTAATAAGGATCGGAAAGAAATGGAATATATTCTTAACTTAACTTAATAAGGGTCCTTGGACCGTAGCTCGGAAGCCGATATAAGAGCGGGAGAGGGCCAAAGGAACTACTAGACCTAGACAAGGATTAAGGTGATAGAATGCTATCAAGCTGAGGCTTCTTAGCTTGATCTACGCGGTCTCACTTTTTCTAATAAGAGATTTTCCCTCTCTCTATACTCTATAGGGCGGCCAGTCCAGGAGACTCAAGATATAAGTAAATGTCATCCAGTTCAACACCCGAAGTGGAGGTTGTTCAGGCACCTGCGGCAGGTGGGTATTCAAGGTCTTCGCGCATTTGCCTCTCTTCAATTGGCACTACAGCCGTTGGCGTTGGATAAGATTCATTCCTCCTTGCAGTGGAGGTTCCAAAACCGGCGTTTTTATATAGTGACGTTGAGATTGACGAGGTTTCTCAGGAGAAGACCAGGGCCAGCCGCTACCGGAGGCGAAAGAGAAGAGACAATTGGATGAAGCCCGGGACACGCGAGATCCTAACCAGCGTCAGAATGAGCAGATCGACCAAGTAATCCTGGAATCCCTTTTGCTTTTGGCCTCAACCACAGAGGCTTCCTCTAGCCTAGTAGCCCCCGAATGAATGCTTTATAGAGATAGAGCCGGCATACCAAGGAGCAAAGCCGCCCTTTCTTCCTTCTTCTTCTCAGCCTTTAAGGGCTGGTGCCCGGGCTAAGCAAACAAAAAAAGGTGAGTGATTGCCACGGCTGAAGACTAAGTGGTACCCTAGTTTCCATCTACAGATGAAGGGGATAGATTCTCCAATACTGCTATGAAAGATGGAACCCGCATCTTTTAAGAACATGCAGGGGGGCTATACTGCCGCCTATTCCTCTATTCCTAATAATTAGTAAGACCCCGATGGACGCATTCCAGTCTTGTACTTTGGCTCCTCCGGATGATGCTTTTCTCTCAGTAATAAAGAACGTTTTAGGCCCTTTTCTTTTTAAGGCTCTGATGATCACCACGTGGATCTGTTTTCGTGGCTTCACACGCATCTATGACGCTTTCTAGCTTGGCTCGCGAAGTCTAGCCTGCTTTCATAAAGAAGGATGTCCTTCCATGTTCAGGAGAACTTTCAAAGAAGCTCCGAGCGCCCGCTCTCTTATTCAAAACCTATGCCCAACCTTAACTAGTTGTCTGGAACGAAGCGAAAGGGTTGAGCAGGCGGGTGACCAAGTGGCTGTCATAGATAGGCAATTGCCTAAGGAAAAAGTCGGGCTTTTTAGCCCTTGCGATAGGATTGCACTTTTCATACATAGATTTTGAATCTGGGATTGCCCCCTCTTTCTCCACGATGGGTAAGTCTATCGATTTTCAGATCGAGTTTAGAAAGGAAAAAGAGACTTGCTTCCTTGACTGTGACAATTGCATAAGAGAAGAAATTTCCTTCATCCCTTGGATTCAAAGGTAGTTCACGAGAAAGTCAGAGTCAAGAAGAAAGGATATCCCTTCTCAGAGGCCAAAATCCTTTACACCAAAATTGATATACGTTCTTTCTCTTCTTTCTTTTTTAATGACAGTTCATCAAAACAATTGCTAGATCGAGCACGCGACGCGCATAGTCTTAAGTTCAAGAGCGGGTTGTCTCCTCTTCAACATTTCTACTACTTCCTTGCCTCCCCTTTTCAGAGATCTCCTTGTTCTCTTCCCTCCTCTAAACTTTCGCCTTCATCATGTTGTTCCATCCTCATCAATGAGAGAAGGTGATCCCTCTCAATCGACGGTTCTGGCTACAGACTTTTCTCAATCAGCAATGCTATTGATCAACCCCCTTTCTCTGCATTCCAGTGGCAGGCTCCCCTTTTCCTTTATTTCTGTTGGACCGATCCCTAAGAAGTTAGAAGTCCCAGTAATAGAATGGGAGACCTTTCTTTCCACTCCTCTATCTAATGCTTTGTCTTCTAGTGCTGGGACATCCCCATCCCTTGAAGCTCCTTATCCCACTCATTCATCTATAGTCACAATTGAGGGATAGGTTTTCAAACTAGCCCAAAACGTCAGATAGGTCCCTGTTAGCTCAAAGATGTAAGATCGTTTCGGTAGTTCAATGACAAGGATTGAATCAGGATGCTTAGTTGGGGCTTCCGCTTCCAATCTGGCTGAATCTGACTCGGCATAGATTATATAATGAAAGAAAGAAGATTCTCAATCCTATACTATCTAAGACTAGTCTGTCTTGACTTCCCCTCTGGTGATTTAAAAGAAAGATTCTTCCTAGACTGCTTCTTCCTCGGTTCAGGAGTCCAGTTGATTGATTAGCGCTTAGAGCGACGAGGGGAGCGAGTGAGGCTAAGATGAATGTCGTTAGCTCTTCTGGGATCTAGCTATGATGCTTCGAAGAGATATTCGATATAAACCAGGCTTAGCCGAGTGATCCATCCCACTTTGTGCTCAAATTCATGCTTCCATACCAAAGTTCACTGGATCTTTGATTCCACTTCTTCTAGTCCTCGGATATTGGGGCTAATTAGCGTCATGCGAAGTCTTGCACTCAGTTAGGTCCGAGATGCTGTAACTCACAGAATATGACTTAAGTTATACTGTTTTCTCCTGACAGCCATATCAGAAGTTGGGGCAGCTACCTGATTGATAGAGCTTCTTAGTTTGAAATCCTCTCATCGCTCCCGTAGTTAGAGTGAGTTCTCTTTCTCTCCTGTTTGGGAACTAGAAATGGAATCTTTCATAATCTCAGAATCCATCAATGGGAACTACCCCTTAGGTCACTATCGCACGCATTGGTTCGAGTCATTGCTTCCTTCCTTTTCTTTCTATTGGCATTGGGTAGCGCGAAGCAGAAGAGATAGAATGAGTCATTGGCTTCGTAGCCCATACGGATGAATGGGCGTGGGAACGGGATGGTTAGCGCGAAGTAGCGAAGTAGCATTGTTTATTCATCACCCAAGAAAGGACCAGATGCTGACTTGCTTTGCTTGGTTGTTGGACTGGTTTACGCTTAGAGGGCCTGCCGCCTAGGCTCAATTTAAAAAAAGAGATACCCGACCTCACTCAGGAGATTACACACCTTAGAATGACTCAATGGTTGGTCTTGGTTCCGCTATGACGAATAGCAAGAAAAAGCGAATCTAAAAGAAATTGAATAAGCAATCTGAAAGAAAGTCGGAAGTTCAAGAAGTCTCGAGGAAGAAAGGAAGATTTAACAATCTGATGCCACCTGTTCAAAAGAAGAAAGAGAGGATGGAGAAGCGATAGGTATAGGAATGTGGCAGCTCTTTAGAGTTGGTACCTTTGGCTTTCAGACGCTCAACCGTAAGGGAACGAATATAGTTGACTTTGCGAGAAGTTGAGATTAGATAGGGAGAGACTCTCTTTCTTTCTTTCTCAGATGCAAATGCGGGATCCCCTGTTGATCCGGGGTCTTAGTTTTTGCTGTTACAGAATCCCGTGCTACGGAATGAATCTAGTCACCAGGTTTTCCTATACCTTTAGTATGGACATGGCTTAAAGAAGCGAATGACTCGGGTTCAAGTAGTTCGGCTAAGCCGGCAAGAGAGATGGAGTCACTAAGCCCTAACGTTAGATCCATTATCTCACAGAGTGAACGAAATTCGGATCAATCATAAAAAAGTAAAGTAGGACAGAACCATTAGCTGCGAACAAGTCTTCTTTCAGAAGCTGTTCTCTTATCCTCGGTAACATAAATGAACAAGTTTCTTTTGTATTCGAGCAGCTGAGGGCCAGAGCTCGTATGGATACATTACTTCATTGTTCTATAAGGCGTTGCACTAAACTCGGATAGGGTCGCGAAGTGCAAAGATCCGGTCTTTGACAACCGTCGTAAGGACAACAAAATCTATACTTATGTGTGTTCGACACTATAACTATAGGCGAGACCTGTTGTTGGATGATCGCCGAGTGGCGTTCTGCTCGATTAGGCGAATGCGAGTGAGGTTGCGTAAGCAAGGCTTTCCCCGTTCGGTTCGCTAGGAGAAGGAAGAGTTCGGGCAGAAATAGATGTTGCTTGCCTCTTTCGTTAGTTATTAGTAAACCTTGACCATATCATTCATTATTAAAGCGAAAGCGACAACGTATTGCAAGCCCTTCAAAAAAGAAATAAACGGGAATGCGTTACCTAATAATGAGCAATGCTGGTAACAGCAAATGATTCCTAACCTCATCAAAATCAGAGTACGGCATATCCGACTATCCGGCAACACGCTTGGATAAGTAAGGCGGTGAACCGTACCTCTATCTCTAGGCGCTATGATGTATTATTTTGTAGATCTGGGTTCCAAACATTGCAAGCAACCTTCTCTAATAGAATAGGGAAAGTACAGACCCAGGGTTATACGATCTTCAGATGGGTCGCTGTTCTATAGTTATTGTTTCCAGGATAAGCAGGCACGAACTTCCTATTGCAAGCAACCTTGCTCATCCGTTCGAGTCCTATTGAGGAAAGCAGGCAAGCCCGAAAGTCCAACTTTAGAGCTGTTATTTTGGAATTGATTAAAGATCCTACACGCCTTAGAAGTGATCTAAATGACCTAGACAATCTCTCTGACTTAATAGCCTGCTACCCATAAACGCTAGAAAAAGAACTAAGCTAATGAATGAGATTCAGGGGGGGAAAGCCATTCAGTCCGTAGGGTTTGGCATTGAATAAGCAGTTTGCCTTGCTGCGAATCTGCTCTTAGTTAGAAAGAATAGGTTGGAACTCTTGTTGCATGGTACGGCGTTATGGTCAGAGAATAAAGAAGACTTTCTAGGAACTTTCCAATCAGGATGGATACGCAAGAAAGTAAATTTCAAGGGAATTGCCGATCCTTTGATCCGCGCTGGGAGCCTATGCTAGGATGTAATAGAAAGACCAATTATACTAGGAGTTCCGATACCAGAGAATCTTATCCCCCCAGTGATAGCAGCCGTTCCATAGCTTTCAACAGCCTACTTAAGGAAAATGTTGACGAAAGCCACAGAAAGGAGGGAAAATGTAAGTCTTAATATAGCTGCACAGCCTAAGGCTTCCTGTATACGACCCCAATAACTTGTCCTGGACAAAGCTTCCTTAAAGTAAGGGAAATGAAAAAACTTGAAGCTCAGCGGCTGTATTAAACTGCCCAAGATATTTAGTGGAGTCCAGAACGGATAAAGTCAAGGCCAGGACGGTCACAGAGGAGTTGGTCTCGTCCAACAATTACTAATAAATCACACTTTACAATCTGCCTTTTACGAGATCGAGGCCGCCAAGGGCAAGGGCTGCTCGCTGACCAATGCGCTTTCAGGGTCCTCTCTTACCCAGGTTAGAGATTGAAACAGCTGCTTCTTTATAAATGTAGCATGAGCGCTTATCTTCAATTCCCGTCCGGAAACAAGCAACTCGTCCTTACACGGGATGCTAGCAAACAAATAGATAGACAGTAGACTAAGGAATGAAGGTAAGACCCCACTTTCCATTCCTTTTCTGGTACATTCACCCCTGCTGCAGCATCTGGTGCTGGTTCGGTTAGCGAAGCTGGTGTGTAGTGACTAGTTGTGGGCCTTGGTGCTCGCACCTAATGCGAAAGAAGAAAGCAGTAGGCCAGGGATTATTGAAAGAATGCTATGGGAAAGGATGATATAGATCTTATTGAGCGTATTCCGTCTCTTTATCTATTCTACCTTTTAAGGTTGCTTTCTAAGTGTCTAGCCCGCCACGCCTACTTCTCAGCCAGAGACAGTATGAACCACTTTTGAAGCTCAAACGAAAGAGCAAGGGGACGGGCTTGCTATGGGGAATATTTGAAAGCGGTAATCCGGGCCAGGCTCGATAAAAGACCATATCCATGAAATAGAAAAAGGTTTTAGGACATCGATAAGATTGGAACTGTTTTCCCCACGTCGAATCGACGAAAGAAAGCTGAAAAAAGAAAAAGGGTACTGATTCCATGGAACCAGAGCTGCTCAGGAGAGGTATAGGATCCATCCTTGCCGCTGAAAGAGATGCTGTTGAGACTTGAACAAGAATTTTCATATATTAAGGAATGCTTCTAATGAGCCAGTAGTGGGACTTGCTTTAGCGAGGTTTGGCCATCACCATAACCTAAGAAAATCCGTGCGGAAGCCCCGCAACCAAGGAAGAAAAGTACTGCGTTTTACCTATGAACCCTATTCCGTCCTGTCGATTCCTTTGGTCTTTCGGAATCCACCGATTATATATTGTATAAGTGGGTTATCGGACTTTTTTGAAATCACATTTCTCCATCGATTACTTCTCTTGATAGAGGGATACCAACGGAGAAAAGAGGGCAGGCACAAGGCCAACAAAGAAGATTTTTTATATACTTTAAGCGCACCAGAAGGTATTGCACCCCGGCTTGGGCTTCTTTTTTCTCTACGGTCAACGGATGGAAAAGAGATTGATTGTTCAAGTCTGCTATGGAACTATAAGAAGTAATCGAATAGGATGGGAAAGGGGGCCTACTCACAGCGCAAAGGGAGAGCTCCATCTAAGACCACACCAGACAGGGAAAGGAGGACTAGATATTTCGTCAACCACCACTGGAGCACGATTCGCTTATCTGTTGATAAGTATTCTCCAGACAGTCAACTTTTAGGGCATATGACTAAGTAAGGTAAATCAACCTATCGTATCGACGAACAAGAAGAAAAGACTATGAAAAAGTCATCTACGTCTGTCTCAATCATGGACGGTTGAAGAGAGTTCTTCCGATCATTGCGTAAGCCGAGCTGGGCTTGCAGCAGAATGAATCTGCTGAGACGTCCCGAGAAGAACGGAAGATGAAGTTATGGCTAGGATTCTAGTTTCCTCTTTTCTCAAGAAAATGAAGAAAGAAGGCAGAAGTAGTAGCATCCAAATCCAATAGTACGTAAAGGCTTTTTCCTTGCCAGAGCCTAGAAAAAATCGAGACTTCCGCCTCTCTTTTCAGGGCCTATCCGAAAGAGAAGAGAATCCAGTACTTCTTGGTCGTGAATATCTTCACTGGTTGTTCGCTGTTCAAGAATTCTTGTTTAGGCAGTTCATACCATCCATACAAGGAATGGGAAATCTTTCTCCCGTTACATTCATCCAATTTTCATTTCATCCGGGATTCTCAACAATGTCTTTGTCATTTGATCCATCCGTTAGATAAGAACAGATTTTATAAATACTGAGAACTCTCGGATAGAGTATTAGAACGGACATTAGATAATGAACTATTGGTTCTAAGCCATCTCTGACGATTAATCAACAAAACAATTCGATGCTTGATAAACCAGCGTTTATATATAGATGTAGGAGGATCCGTTTGGAAAGTAAGATTTGACATCTCTTCATCTGCAAATAATTCTCTTTGTGAAAACACAGAGCCAGGGGGCTGATCTTTGAATAGGGAAAAGAGTGGATCTGCAGGGTCCCAAATTCATTGGCTTATTCGAAAAAGGCCTTGTTCTTTGGATTGGAAGATCTATCTCGTGTCTGGTACTGCATGGTTCCACTTTGCAAGAACTCCGAATCATTCTCTGGAAGCTCATCCTCTTCATCATAAATGATCCGCTTGCCCCGAACTGGCCTAATAGGGAAATCCCAATGAATTGGGCCTTTCTATTTGATTGTATCGAAAGGCAAAAGGGTTGACGGAGCCCAAACTATGTGATTGAATAAATCCTCCTCTATCTGTTGCGGGTCGAGGACTCCTTCCCCTTCTTCCAACGTAGATTCATATTTTATTTTTCATACAGAATGTTAAAAGATCCATTTTGAATCATATTTACGGGATTCCTCGGTTCGGGCCGAAGAAGCAATGTAACTCGATCATTATCAAACTGACTGCATTTTCTGTCCGTGAAGATCCCACCAGAGCGCCTTCTACTGATAATCTAATAGGCCATGAACTAGATCCGAATCATTCTCAACGAGTCCATAAGAAGTGATCCCTTCATCGGGTCCGGGTAGAGACCAAAGATCTTGAGCGACCGATCCGGCAGAAAAAAGATAAAGAAGTATCGTTTTCATGCTCGTTCCAAGTTCGAAGTACCATTTGTACAAATAATCATATCCCTCGTTACATTCTTTCTTCTTCATATAGAGGATCTATGGGGCAATTACTTAGAAGTACATTTTGTGTTACAGCCCTTCCTATCTGATAGGAAAGGAAGCAAGCAACCTGAACCGATCTTATCTGGGATCGCAAATCCCAAGTTTGTCTATGAAATCTAATTATATTAGTGTCTATAATTTCTTTCTTCTGTGTAATACTAATCGATATTCAAATATCAAATAGTATCATTAAACAAAAAGAGAATAGACAGAGATAAAGAAATTTATTATGAGAGTTTTGAAAGTCAAAAATAAGGGCTTACATGCAATGGGTCATGGGATTCATAACAATGCAGTGGCATGCTCATAGGTGGCATAAAACCATTCTTGATGTAGAACAAAGTTATGAATTGGCTATGGAACATTTAAGAAAAGACTTTGATTATTATCAACAAAAGGGATCATGGAAAAACCCATGGATCGGCGAAATAATTGAATTCATAGATCTATCCGCTAGGATAGCTAGAACTAAGAGATTGTGTTCTCGAGGATATTGGAGTCGAGTCTTCATATTCATACTTATTCTTTCTAATCCCTTTACTAGCTTTATGGGCTATGGCACCCCAGCAACTACTAGAAGTAGACCCTAGTCTCATCTTAAACCCTGAGATGATAGGAATACTACGCTTTGCTATACTCCATGAAGGTTATAAAGATAAAGAAATAAGTGATCTAGTTGTCACTGATATTACACAATGTACATGTGGAGAGAATCCTATTCATAGAATACTAGCAGAGGAATTTCAGCAAAAACAGGAATTGGCAACGATATAGAAAAGATAGAGAAAAATAGAATATATCCTTTAGTACTCGCCATAAGTACTGCAATAGTTCTAAGTATGCTTCATTCTCAGGAAATATATCATTAATAAAGTAAGTTAAAGTAAGTAGAGCAACCTTGAACCCATACCCTTGAGGACCTGATCCCCTTATAGAGAGAAAATAGAATAAGAATCAAGCTAGCGCCAAGCTAAGGGCGATGAGAAGTGCACAGAGAGAGCTTGAAAGTAAAGATGTCAGATCGAACCGGAATTGGATAAGAGGTGAGGTTCACCTCTCACCCTAGTGGGAAAAGAAGAAGGAGTTTATTCCCTTTTCAGAATAAATGCTTTTAAGCCCCCTTTGTAAGTGAAGGAAAAAGAGGCTGTCTCAGATCATGGGAGAGTCATCCGTCTAAGGAGAAGAGGGGCCGAGATATTAAACAAAGGTCTTGTCACGAGCTGGACTCGAACCAGCGTTTTCCAGATGCATGACCCGGATTGAAACCTTTCTGATCGTGACTTTTTTTAACCCTTCGTTCGAAAAAAGCAAGACTAATGAAGACTACATCCGGGCTTCTTCTCCCTTCTATGATGAACTTTCTTCACTTCAGCTTGCTAGCGCTTGGCTGACTTTTTTTTTTACTATCAGAGAGAGGAATAGACATCTCTGAGGTGCTACCAGTAGGTTGTCATTGAGACCTTTATTTAAACCCCTTTTTTATATCTTAAAAACAAGCCTACTGTGGCATTTCGTGATTGAGTTCTCATGCCTACTCTCATCTGAGAAGGAGATAGCCAGACGGGAACCTTTCTTAGCGCTTAGATAGATGGTAGTGAAGAGCAGATGAACTAGACCAGACAGCTCGATGGAAAGGAGAAAGCCAAAACTCTTGCTCTTATCCATAGGTGGCCGTGATCGATCAAAGGGATGCGCCGCCACTGCTTTATATAATTCTAATAGAAAATTAGATAATTATCTCAACGAAGAAAGAGAAAGAAGCAAATCCCCTGAAAGGGGCCATTACACGATGCAAGAGCAAATGAGAAAGCAATGCCCCGCCGCCACTCGGGGTGATCCACTACTTACCACTCAACTCAAGCTAAAGCTAAGGCACCTTACTAGCACCGGGGTATGGTGCTAAACCCGGACAATCCCCTGACTTCGACCAATGACCAATGGTTCGACACCCGAAAAAGCCAGCTCCTCGATATCCTTCAACGGGAGGAACTGAAATCAGTCAAGTAAACCCCTTAGCCGAATCAAAGAAACTGGGAAATGGTTATCCACTTGGAACATCATAGACTGGCTCCACGACACCGGCAGACGTAAAGAAAGGTCGGTTCCCTAAAAGCTTGGCCAAGAAAGCCAGTGCCAGCTAATGAGACATGCCATCCATCCATAGTCCTACTTCTATTGGATCGAGAATGGATTCGACGTTCTTCTAAATGGATGTCTTAAATGCAGAAGTTAAGAAAAGCAAAAAGGTAAAGAACTAGAGCAGGAAAAACAAAAGGGAGCGAAGTCACTTCTAGCTTCTTTCTCTTGCCCAGGCCAGGAGTTAATGCAAAGGCAAAGGCCTTATTTTCTTCTCGCAACAGACGGTTCGATCTTTGAGTGCAGCTGGCTAAGCCGCATCTTCTGCTTGAGTTTTAGCGCGAGTGCTTGAAAGTGCCTTGAAGGACATGCTTCAACTTAGTCCTAAGAGAGGGAAAAATGATCTTCCCTCACTAGCCATTGCTCTAGATGCTCTTGTCTCGAAGAGTCAGAGTCATAGGCCGATCTTCATGCCATCCTCATTACTAGCTCTGACGACTAGTCCTCCGCTAATCAAATACCTGCAAAGAACCCCTCCGAAAGAGGGCATTCGTCGTAAGCCCTTTCCTCAGATCTCTTGTTATCTGACCTGCTCCTCGAACAATTGAATCAATAGTCATTGATATCCACACCCACAACAAAGAATAGGCTGTGAATGCCCTCTTTTCAGGAATAGAATCGGACATGGAATGCGCTCTGACTTCATCCGATAGGCCTGTCCTCGTTCTAGTAGTGGGCAAATCCCCTGCTCTCTTTGAAAGACTAGGCTGTGGGACTGATGACTCGGCACTCTTTTCAATGGCCACTATGCTTAAACATTAGCTATTGCTATTTTGAACCCCAGATTCCCCGCCCTTGGAACGTCTTTGAGGAGAAATCCTTTCCTTCAGTTAAACAAGCTATTGGAAACCTGTAGGCTATATGACGTAGCAGGGACCAATCATACCCAGCCCAAGCGGACACGGTGATTAGACGTTGAGCGGAGCAAAGGAAGCGAGTATGCTCTTGCTTCCTTCACCTTACGGAAGATGGCAGATTGGAATGAGACCGTTGTGGCTCCTGGCTGTCAAGAGGCTAAAGCCCTTGCGAGAACCTTTCATCCGAGTCTCAAACAAAACCATTACATCTTAAACAAAAGAAGACGATAGGCGAATGGGAACACAGCCAGATAGACATTCCGCCCCTATACCTCAAAGAAAAGGCAATCGCCCTCTACTCTACGACTTAGAAGACTGAGAATCCTTTTTCTGATAGACAGAAAGAGAAGAAAAGGAGTCTCCCCTTAAGTGAAGTGGCTTCGGGCCCGGTTACACAGGAAAAAACATCAATCCGCACTTTCAGCGGGAACAGCTACAAGAACTCAGGCAGCAAGAGCATTTATCTCGCTCGTCACACACGCACGTGAGGAACTAAACTACAAAGAGAAATCAGTCCTTTAGTGACCTATCCGGCTACGGCTAGCTATAAGAAGAAGAGAGAGGTGGAAGTAAGCTGCGGCATCCTATCTACTTCGATACTCTATTTCGGAGAATAGGGTTTGTTTTACAAACTCCTTTCCTCGCTTTCGCTTTCAAGGGGCGTAGCGCTTGCTTACTTCTTTTCTTAGAGTAGAGTCAGGTAAGGATCGAAGGACTTAGTGCTTGCGCTAAGGTTTGAAGAGCTTAGTTGAAAGACTAAGGAAGAACCACTTAAAGCATTTGAAGCTGCTTCTTTCCGATCGATATACAAGGGGTTGGGCGGTACAGTTCTTCTTTCCCTTCCTACAGCCGTGGCAAGAGAGGTTTATTATCCTATAGCAGATTCTACTTTTTGAGGGTAGGGGCCCACTCTTTCTTCGAAATGGTATAGGGACAGCGGATACTACTAGGGATGGAAAAGCTGCTCCTGCGGTTTTTAGCAGTGGACGGTATTCCCAGCAAGGCGTTAGCCTGTTTTAAGCTTATTACAGCTTCAGCCTTGATCCATAGCAATCCGCGAAAGGGGGGCACAAGTGATGAGTATACTTTATCTGCCCCGGTTCTAAGTCAACCCTTACTTATCTATTGCCAGCCGCCGCCCATGCTTCGTCATAGAGTTAGGTAGGCCCACACAAGCGTCAGGAAGTTTCGAACCGGGCGCCCTTATTTAGGAAAAAGAGCTTTCGTGCAGTCTCTTAGTCAACTACCTGAACTTTGATAGGTCACTCAACGTTAACACCCTCCGCCCGCGATTGGTCAAATAGACCAGAAAAAATTCTTATGTTGTATCATACAGACCTCAGGTCAAGCCAATGGTGGAGATCGAAGATCACCATGGCCTGTAATTAATCCTGAAAGTGGTGCTTCTTTCTCTGGTGACACGTCTCCGTTTATTTGGTGTCTGCGGTCATTACAAACTCTTTTCTGTCTACTCTTAGGTCGTTGCAGTTTGTGTTCAGTCTTATATTGAGTCAATGCTTTTTTAAGTTATTTTGTTTGAGCCCTATATCTATATATGTAAAGATTCCAAGTCAAAACATGTCTGGAACATAGTCTTCTTTCTATACCTAACAATCGAACAAAAGTAGGTTCAATGAATCAGATTCCCACCTTACCTAATGAAACTTGAGCAAGATCTTATGAAATTCGTCGATATCCGTTCCCTGCAATCTTGTAATATTGAGTTTAGTTTATCACCAATTTATGATCTAATCTATACGGGCCCAGTCATTTTTTTTAGTTGCCAAACTGCTACTAGTCTGTTGATGATAATTGAACCCATCGCTTACAATCAAGGGCTTTCCGGCTGTAGAGCTATCTTTGGTTGTTATAGACTCATGGCATGGGAGGGCTTAAAGCGTAACAAGGGATTGAAAGAGCGTTAAGATTGCTAAACCAAGACTGGCGGGAACTGCATCCTCTCCCTCCGGTCGAGCGACTACGTACCTTATAGTCGAGCTTAGAGCCTAATCGGCTATCCTCTCATCTCTTGCCTCGTCTTCGTAAAGCAGCAATATGAACATTTCCCGTGGGTAAAAAGAGAACTCTCAGCGCAGCGACATCAAAAGAAAGTAAAACTTCCACTTCCCTTGCAATTGGATCAAGGAGAACTGGTACAGGGGATTCTCGAATGCCGCTTTCATTTAAGTATGAAAGGAAAGAGATAAAAAGGGAGGGAAGAGCTTCAAAGATTGAAAACCCTAGGAACCTTCGAGCCTAGCCTGCCCGATCCATAGCCCTTTTCATCCCTTGTAGAAGGACTCCCACTTCCATTTCAACTGCCACTGCAACTGGAGCCCTACCCCTCCCACAGGAACTGGCTCGAAAGGATCAAATTACCTTACTACTGGAAAAGCTTACTTTCTTTTTTTCTGCAATTAGAGGGGCCTCTTTTATACTCCATGGCTTTCTCTAAGCAATGGAAGGCGATGCGCTTACTCTGAACATGGATTGCCCTTTCCCGATTGACCTTATCGAAAGGATGGGGGAGAAGAAAAAGCTTTCTCCCACTGGCTCTCCTGTCCCCCAGCAAGTCCCACAAAGGCTGAAGAAGACTTCCTACCCTCTCTGGCTCACTGACTAGCTAGCTTGCCTATTTCCAACGGTGAGACAAATGGTTGGAATAAAAAGGGTTCCTTTGGGATCTCGTCAATTCAATTCTTTGTTCGCCTAGCAGTCTTTGCTTCCAGTACACCTTTCATTCTCTTTTGTATCGTTCCTCGGACGGCAGTACACTCTGAGCGTGCATCCTATCTATGTGCATTCACCCTCTCCTAACAGGATAAAAAAAGATCCAAGCTATCTACCCTATTAACCCAATACTGACTAGTTGAACTCAACCCTTAGCTCTCACTTTAAGCATTGAATGAATCCCTATGGCCTAGCTCAATGATTGAGTACTTGTGCTGTGTAGCCATAGTTTCATAGTCTTTGTTAGTTTGGTAATTTTTGTATGGAAATGTTGGACCTCCATCTAAGGCAAGCCTGCTCCAATGGGGAATTGAAACCTATCACTGCCTCGAGATGGCCGTCTCCTGTCCCCCTCCCCCGGGTTGAGTTGAGGAGGCAGTCCGTGAACTAATTAGGCTTCGAGGTTGCGTATACGGGAAAAGAGGTCTGCTTCCGCGTGCGCGGTACTTTCCATCGTCCGTTCGCGGGAATGATCCCTCTGGAGTTGCCGGCTGCCTTCTCGTGTGCGTCGCGTAGTGGGAAGCTGTAGTCTTCTGCCAGTTTCGCGATAGCTCTTCTGTAGTGCGTGTACTCTGTATCTCCTTCGCTGTCCTATCGCGGTATGAGTTATGTACGTGGGGTGCGCGTAGAAAGCGTATAGTGCTCTTCTTTGATTGATTGTAATTTCGTTTACTGACTCATGAACTTTCCCTTAGGGTGAATGCACGAGGTAAGCGTCTTTCCATGCTTGCTTTGTTAGTTGTTTAGCCTATAGCCTTCTTGCTAAAGCTGTTAGCGCGTAGTCTGTCTCATATGCCTCAAAGAGCGGTGAGTGGGGAAGTTAAGGAAATGGCCAGTGGTCCGGTAAGAGGGTGACGCATCATTCCCGTAGCGTCGGGTATCGGAGCGATCTTTAAAGAAATAGTCAGCCAAGAGAATCCATAGGAAGTCCGCAGATGGCGTGGGGTCTTGGTTGAGGGCTTTCCTTGGAACTACCTTCTGCCTGTCTTTAGATGACATTTCTAGACGACATTGATTTCACTGACAATAGTAAGGGTTGGTCCCAACGCAGGGAGTAATAGAATGAATTGAATGCCGGTCTCCAAAGAAAGATATATATAGTTTGTCGGCCACTTAACTCTCTTCTGGCGTCTTTCCCTCCTTTAAGGGTGCTGGCAGAACTCTTTCTATCCGTCGAGTAGATACTTTTCTTTTCTTTTTGACGGGGAGCTTTGGAGCTAGACTAGTTATAGAAAGGAAAGTCACGAAAATCTCATAACATAACAATCAGACAGGTGGGATCACTATGTGGGGAACTTTCCCCGCTCTATGTTCTCAGCCAAGAACTCTTATAAGAATGTCTAGGTGAATAATAAGTTTCTTTAGCTTAAAGGCTCTCTTTTTCCTAAAACTCACGTTAGCTATATAAATCCTATAGCAGAGGTCAAAGATTCCGTGGTAAAGGTAGATGACATTTCTGCTCTTTTGGTTCCCTTCCTTGAAGTTGAGAGCTTATTACCCGAGTGATTTATTTGGTGAAAGATCTAATCTTCCAAAGTAAATCTATCTAACTACAGATTGTTCCAGCAAGACTAAGCCGATGACGTGGCATACGTTGACAATGGAGTGAGACTAACATCAGACAGTGAGGGGGAATGAATCCATTTTCTCATCGGCGGGACGGCGAAGCAAAAAGCTTCTTTGATATATAACTGACCAAAATGCAAAATTGAAAAAAGATTCTATCTGAGGATTATTCAAGAAAGAATCGAACCGCTCCTAGTATCTATCGGCACCCTTCTGATTAAAGGAAAAACTATGGTTATGGTGCTGGCTTAGTCAGGAGATTGTCTTTCGATCCCAGAACTCCATCTTAGACTAGTCAATCAGACAATTTGTTGAGTTGACAAGACAACAGAGGAGACACCGTCTGATCCGGAGACAGAGGCCGAAGTTCAATAGATGACCAGAAAATCTGATTCAACAAGAACACCCAGAGCAAAGTGTGGCGGACCCTTCTCCTCCGGTTCCTACAATGGGTTAAGTCTATCTATATTTTCATGAAAAATCCTCGCTTTCCCAAGAAACTGGAAAAAGGGATCAGATGTATTCTATGAATTCGATAACCTGAATATACTGGACTTGTAAATGATTCTTATTTTTCATAAAAGCTCATATGCTTCGCACATGGAATGAAAAGAGGCAGAAGAGGTTCCAACCGCTACCTCTGCTCGACCTACTATTTAGCGGATCAGGTAAGGTAAACGTAAACCTTATTGACTTATTGAAAGGAGTAGTTGATAACTAGTACTATATCTAGTACTATATATATTCAATATTAATATTGAATGTTTCGTTGCCCATGAATTGAAAGATTGAGATTGAACTAGATCCCCCGTGACTTGGTAGTCCAAAAGCCAAGATTCGCATGAAAAAAACTAGACTTATCAATCATTGGATTTCTTGACACAAGCCTATTCTCTAACATCAATCACACTTTGATGCAGCAAACTCTAAAAAAGAAAGGCTCTTCCACAATACTTAACATGTTAGGAGGATAGCGGATTGAGCTTCCTTTCCAATCCACTCACGTGGCAGCAAGATCCGTGTCTCTTAAAGTAGATTCAAGGTAACTTCAATCTCCGTAGGCAAAGCCAAGCCTTAAACCAGACGCGAACACTTCCTCCTTAAAAATCCTCTTTATTCTCTTAAGCCCAGTTTTAGACGATTTGTCTGTTTGCAGCATCAGATTTCACACTGAAGAGTCGGCGGCATTGATTTGTCAAGAGGAGACTCGGTTGAATCGGCTTACCAATAAGTCAAGGAGTTTGACCCTTCATCCGGATTTCCTCCCTTCTGAGACTTTGAAACTCCTTTCACTTTCAAAGTTCAATCTTTTCCTATAGCTGAGCTAAGCGAGAAATCCTAGATCAAAGAAAGCAGGAGATTCGGCATTAGGAAATAAGGTCTGAAATTCAGCTTGGAGAAAGCGGGCAATTCTGTAAGGAAGACTTGCTCGGTTCCCTATGCTGATCTTAGAATAAGATCAGGAGACAGAAGATGTGAAGCAACTCATACACATCCTTCGCTTCGATTCTGTCATCTAAGTGATATCGTCAATATGAGTCCGCGCCACCTGATAGAAGGAGCAAAAAGAGAAAGATGGCTTGCAGCTGAAAGGCGGGCGAAAGCCGTCGAAGTTCCAACCTTGCTTAGTCAACAAATCCAGGCCCAAGAACAATATTGAAAACTGTGGGACGAGGTGCGCAGCGAGAAGAAATAAGGGTCGAAGTTTAGACCGCTCACAGTAGTTCTACCTAATAGAAAAGATCATCAGAGAGGAGACAACCCATTTATGATTTCAGCCGAGAAGACTAGTAAAAGGAAGAAGAAAGAATGTCATATATTTCAGGAGCTAGATCAGTTGCCGATGAACAAGTAAGAATTGCCTCAACCAAAATAGATGGAATTGGACCTAAAAAAGCCATTCAGGTTCGTTATCGATTAGGTATCAGTGGGAAGATAAAGAGAAAAGAGTTAACTAAGTATCAGATCGACCAAATTGAACAAATGATAGGTCAAGATCAATGTTCTTCATTGGGAATTGAAGAGGGGAGAACGAGCAGACATCGAACGATTCATTTCTATTTCTTGTTATCGTGGAATTCGTCATCAAGATGGATCGCCCTTACGCAGTCAACGAAGTCATACTAATGCAAGGACTTGTGCGAATTCTAAAATGGCCTTAGAAGTAATCTAAGATTCTACCATTGATCACTACACTTAAGGATGTAGTGTAGACGCACTCTTAAATCCAAATAATGCATTTTTCGGGGAAACCAAGCCCAATTCTTTCCAGGAACTCCCAAGAAAGGGAGTCGTAGGCCTTTTCTAAGATCTATTTTCAACATACACCTAGGAGAGATCCTCTTCCGTCAGTATTTCCGAAGGAATTCTTTGACTAAATAGATATTGTCCACCATGCTAGGTTTATTAGGAAGGCCGCTAGGGCAATATCCACCAAGCTCTTCCAGAATGGGAGCTAATCGATTCGCAAGGATTTAAGAAATTCTTTTATATAGAATGTTGCAACAGGCCTGAAATCTTCAACTCTCGAAGCCTCTTCCAACTTAGGAATTAGAACAATAAGGGAATGATGATAGGATTCGACCACTAAATTGAATACATTTTCTTTTTTGGCCCTGCAAAGACTCATTTTGTCTTCCAGGGAACAAACTCCTTGTTGAGGAGCTCGAGGCCATGCCTCTGTACCAAAAAGGACATATCCAACTACTAAGTTATTTAACACCACTCATCATAAAATAAAGCCCGAAAGCATCATATTTCATTTTATGTGATCCATCAGATCAGTCTTTCTATCTAGATTGATAGAGCCTTTCCCTATAAAGACTGAATATATTGGAAAGAGGAAGAGGCAAAGGAATGAATAGTCTAAGCCCTTACTATTGTATAATTTTTATACTTTAATCGATTTTTCTTTATGAAATAATCTAAGTGGCCATCATTGTTTTAAGATAATTTCTATTATTAATAATGTTGACAATTTAACAATTTATATAATTTGATGTTTTGGAACTAATTTGGCCAAATTGAGGATCAGAGACAATAAAATAATGTCAATCAATTTAGGGATAGGGACAACTATAGAAGAATTTCAAAGATGAAAACCTTCACTCTTATAATGGTGCTTTATACTTTGTAACTGCTTTCTCTATTTTAGAACTTTGAGGATGAGAGACAGGAGTAAGTCATGAAGTCAATTACTTACCATTGGAATATTTATTCGCTTTTTTCTTTTGTCCTTTACCTTTTTCGTAAGCAATAAAGCGAAAATGAGCATATATGCAAACTCGTTGATCACTCTTTTCAACTCTTCATTCAATTCTCTTCCTTCTGTCTATCCAATAGCCCTTTTTCTTTTGGCTTTCATGCTTTCGAAGTGAGTTGAGTATAAGTAGTTCTAAGTAGTTCATGGATGCTTTCTTCTTCCAGTACGATTTTTGCTTGCCAAAAAGAAAGTCCACTTCCAAGCCAGGAAAGAGTCACTCTCTAGACATTGAAGAAAGGATTTTCAAGACCCGAACTATATCCAAGTCTCTTGACTTGTCTTGTCTCTTGAATAGAAGCGCGGTGCAATTCTTAAACGGGAGATGAGACTCTGTGAACTGGCACACTAGAAAGGATTGGCCAATGCAGATTATGGAAATGGGAGAATTCTTACTCTTATTTGAAGAGGGCTCATCATCGAAGAAAAGAAGAAAGATGGATACCATGGTCCCTAGAAGCGGAACGAGTAGAAAATATCTATTTGTTAAGAGCTGAAGACGACATGTAAGTGAGTAAGGCAGTCGTGAGATCTGTAATTTGTGCAGAGGCTCAAACCTGGTAATGAAATTTCGTGTAAGGGGTCTAATTTTTTAGAAGAAAAAGATTCGTTTAGTTGCACTGGAAAGAGACTAACGATGACTCCGACGGTCTTTCTTGTATCACACAATATACAAGAAGAATAATTCTGTATAAACACAATAATCATTCCATTATTTGAAATAAATAAAGAATGATGACCACAAGTGGATCCTCCTTTCCCGGACCAAAAGAAGTGGCTAGTGGATCTGGATAATCCCTTCTACTTTCACTTTGAACTTGAAGTATTTAGTAGTAGATGTTATCCCGGTACTAAAGAAAAGAGAAGTAATTGAATTGGCTTAGAAGCGGCTTCAACCTGAGAGGCCCGAAGTCTTCTCCCAGAGTCCTAAGAAAAAAGACTAAGTAGATAGTCTTTAAAAACCTCAACTCAATCTAAAGCCCGAGAAATGATGTTGATTGATGTCCTTTCCGCTTTGTGAAGTCAATAATCTAAGTAGTGGGTAAGTAGTAAGACCAGAAAGAAGTAGCATTCTATCTGCTGGTGTAACCTTTCGTTGGCTAACCACGCTGCGCACTGGTTTTCTTACGTCCCTCAACGCCCTTTTGAGCACCTTATTATGATTATGCATATTGAACGAGCTGTAGCGGTTCTCTCCGTACAATTTGCTTCCTTTCGAGCTCGGCTCCCTACGTTGCTTCTACGTCTGTCTTCAGAATCTTCAGAAATCGAATAGAGTAAGGGGCTAGCCTTACTGAACTGACGAAATGAAAGAAAGAAGCAAGAGCATACTCATACTAGCTTTAGCACCCCTATCACGTAGTGACTACACTACATGTGACTAAAAGACTGAGGTCTCCTTTTCATTTATTTTCAATTGAAAACAGTAGCCAGAACGGTTCACAAGACAAGCAAGACTAGGACGAACACTTGAAGCAGCATTTTTCGGACTATCACTCATATTGCTTTCAGTGAAAATGAATGTTGAAGCTTCAAGTCGAATACCTCATCTTCAAATCCTTTATCGTGGGCTTGGTCTCATTCGGGCTCTTACCTCACCGCTGCCTGAGCCCTATGCTCTCGTCGTAGAAGCGAAAGATTATGTTATGGTTCTCGGGTATCCAATCTCAATCTACTAAGTAAACACCGGGGAAGCTTTAGTGGAAAGGGTAAAAAAGGAAAGATTATCATAAGACGATTCTATGTCAAGTTGAGGCTTCCTCTTTCCTTGCAGATTGAGCAATCAGCTCTAACCCTTCCTTAATCGTCTTTCCTCGTCAGGCAATTCTCTGCCTATTCTCTTTATCTTCCTATTCATTAGAATTTATTCGAATTTCAGTATCTTACTTCCGGATAGCTAGATTCGATCGATAGCAGCGCAATGATTTCCTTATTAATTACATTATTCTTTTTCATCTTCGATGTAGGATGCAAGAAGAGGATGTAGATCTTTTTACAGCTGGGATGGACTTCTGTTTTGGGATTGAACTCAGGCTCGGAACTGAACAAAGGGGGAAAGAAAGATAAAGAATAGAATATTCTATATTTATATAATAATATTAAATTAATAAAAAGAAAGAAATTCGAAATTTAATGCAACCCTACCTAAATGAAAGAACACACTGAAAGATAGCAGTAATGAGGAAAGAATCAAACAATCTGCCGTAACAAAGCTACTGACATATACATTCCATAGACTTTTAAACAAAAGATCCGAGTCTTACAACATGTACGTAAACCCGCGGTACCCAACAAGGAGCCTGGACAGGAATCGTTCTTCCCTAAAAGAACTGAAACTCTGACGAATACCAAGACCGACCTTGTATCCTTTTTTATGGAAATTGGCACTCTTTTTTCATATTTTTCATAGTCCAGGCAGGATGAAGCGATTGATCGACGGGATTGAAAAGGAGCCAATTAATAGTATTAATAGTGTTCATCCGAAGGTAAATAAAATCCAATAAAATCTACTACTTTGACCTGAACTGAAGTATCCGATCCTAGTTTCATTTTCTTTTTCACCTTTATGCAAAATGTTTTTTGAATTTATTAATGAGCAATATAAATAAGCAATATATATAAAGAAAATAGTATAAAAAAAATAGATATTCAATATCGGATAAGAAAGTCTATCTGAAAGATTACGACTATAAGTATAAGAAAGTCTAAAGTTCAAGTTTAGGTCGCGTGAGCAGTAAGCAAGAGATCTCAACTTTTTGAAAAGTGGTAGACACTTCAAGGGCGAACTGATTCGACATTGTTGTTTACTCTGATCTGGTCGCGGTGGTTTTCGTTTACCCTTCCTATGACCTAGTCTTTCTGGCCCCTGTGAACATCTTTTCTTAATGTATTAAAGAGGGCCTCTTTTTACTTAGATTTTTCTTTTAGATTCTAAATTCTTAATAAGTCCACTAAAGGCCATTTCTGGCTTGGCTACGAGAACATAATTCCGAAAGGAGTCTTAAATCTTGAAATCTATGGAGATCAAATTAAAACTGGTTCGGGGTTTGATGAGCCAACAGGTTCTTCCTCTGTCTTGGGCTTTTTCTCTTTCTATTTCTAGGTTACACCTTCGGAATAGCCTAGGAAGGCAAGATTTTTCTACTTACCTCAATCTTCACTTCATTATTATATGTTCTGTCACGCTTTTCGTCATAAGGCGTAAATTAGACCCATGTTGCTAATTGAACCATCTTCGGAAATGGAAATTGAGACAGAGCCCCAGGTCAATAGGTAAATCCCTAGAACTACATATATTAATAGAAGATATATAAAAAAGTCCTTCTTCCATCCTTGAAAGTGTCTCATCTAAGTAAGACTCGATTCGGATCATAAAGAAAAAAGAATAGATAGAATAGTAGATCACAAATCTCGGTAGTTGTCCGGTCGTACCCAAACAAGAATATTCCAGAAGGAAATGCACCTAAAAGAAAAGATTTTCAATCTGTTGAAAACCATCACATAAAAACATAAACTTTGAAGCTCAATAGATAAAAAAATGGAAATGAAATCACAAGCAGAGATCAAAAAGAGCATGCTGCAAGTAGAAAGTAGAATTAATACAATGAATTCACAAGCATCAAACCCGAAACACATCGACATGGTAGCAGCCATACAACATAATAGAAGGATTTGACAGAAATATGTCAAATTATCCTTTCTGAAAAGATTATTCCAAAATAAATGAGAAACTGTTAGAAGAGGTGCGCCAGCGGCAAGAATAAGCAAGGTCATTAGAACACTAAGTAATCCAAGCCAACCCACATTACTGACTAACGGTGGATAATCATATTTCTTAGAGGTACTAAATCCATAAATGAGCAAAATCAAGGTTGTATTAATGAGGGAAACCGCTAAAAAAAGATTGAACATGTGGGAGGATCCGAACGAATTCAATCAGATAGTTCTATTTCTCAATCTTTCTGACTTTCCTACGGTCGAAAGGATTGAAAAAATCAGTCATTCACAACCACTGATGAAGGATTCCTCGAAAAGTTAAGGTCTCAACGAGCCTTTTTAGAAATCGAATGGTTATACATACGCGAGGAAGATGAGTTCTTCTTTCTTTTATCACTTAGGAGCCGTGTGAGATGAATGTCTCATGCTTGAATGAAAAGTGAGGATTTTCTACTCTGACTCTCCCACTCCAGTCGTTGCTTTTTCTTTCTGTTACTTCGAAAGTAGCTGCTTCAGCTTTAGCCACTCGAATTTTCATTATTCCTTTTTTGGTGCAGCCTTTAGCCTTTGCTTGTTAGCTTCGGTTGAGTAGCTGTTAACCGAGTCTCATAACCCTTTTTGATTCTGTTGATTCTTCGGTCTCAGCTCAGACTCAGCCTTAGTTCCTGGCTCAGTAATGGTAATAACGACAATGTGTTCTTGGGTTAGACCCTTCCTTTGTCAATACGCCTATATACGCTACTCGAAATCTTCCCCACCTCATATTCAACTCATCATATGGATATGCTTATGCGCGAGAACTTGTGTACATACAATCATGAAAGAGCATTTCGAGATGGAAGCAAATACTTAGAATGAAATCACAGACTCAGTAACCGTTCTCAAGGTAGCCCAACTCTTCTTTCGCACCGTTTTCACAGCCCAAGAGAGAGCTCAGCGAGGCCTATCATCTAAAAGAAAATAGGACTTTTATGCTAATTTTCATATGTAGTTGACAAGGCCTCTGTCTAAGCAGGAAAAGAAAGACTTTCCCATCTTAAGGGGTAGTGAGAGGCTTCAAACTATTCAATCTAAGCTTTAGAAAAGAATCGACATCTCCATCCACGAATGTTAATGCTTCAATATCAATGGTTGCCCAGTTCTTATAACACATCTATGATACCAACAAGAACTACTTCATCTGGGACAGAGGCTGGAATTGGATCGATGAGTACCCTTCTTTGCTTGGAAGAGATAATTTATACGAAACTCAAAAGTTCCCCGGGTGCTCCAATTGGTCTCGCCCTTACCATAGATTACCTAATGAAAGTACACGAGTCATCTTCTTACCAGTAACTAGGCACTTGCCCTGCAATGCTTTGGAGGTTCCCCATCCATTGAACTGGGAACTATAAGCCTAGAACCGAAAAGAAAGCCGAACCGAGCATCTGGGGCTGGTTGGTTCGACTTATCCAGTCTATAAGCTTTGTTCGAATTCAAGCCAGGTCCTATCTTCTAAGCCTCTTGTAGTTTGGTTTGTCTTACGGGGAAGGAGTGGGAGCGAAAGCCATTCGACCTTTGGAAGTGAAGGGCAGAGATTGTAGCTAACACAGCAAAGACTGCCTTGCTCAATGCTTCTCCATCAACTGCAGCGGAAATGCCGACATCTACTCAAACAAGACCAATTTTGAAGTCAAAAGCATGCCGATTGGCTTGACCGTGGATATAGATAGGAAACTCCTCTTCTCCCATTGGAAAGGAGAACTCAATCGCTGATTGGACGATTGGACATCAATATTCAGTAGAATAAGAGAGTTCAGCTCGGTCTTGATTCTGGTAAACTACGAGCCTAAAAAGATATGGAGTACTCATCCTTTAGGTTTCAGAGAAATAAGAGAAAGCAAGTCATAGCTCTAGAGTTAGCTCTGATAGCAACATTTCCCAGAATTCTTGCTTGACCGGAACCACGCAGGTTGAAGGCACAGGACTAGACGCATTGTCAGAAAGAAATTGCGTAACCAGCCTATATGTAAGGGGTAAGGGAAGGTAGCTAATTGGCAAAGAAGCTAGCTGGGGTTTATATTATTAAGCCAGTGACCGTTCATGAGCTCAAACTAGAAAGACCTCATTCAATAGAAGGGATATGAAATTCCATAAACATGATGGAAAACTCTCTTTTCTAACTACGTTCACTAAGTGAGACTCCCGGAACAGCACAGCACCTACCAACAAGGGATAAGGTGGTTCGTCGAGATAGTTAGAAACTAGACATATTAAGAAATCCATACTCTTTTATGCAGTACCAAAACCGAAATAACGTTTGTTCTTAGGAATAATTATACCGTGTAGGCACTATCTCAAGGGATAGGAAGCAGATACATCAACATGAGTAGAGTGAAGATTGACGGAGCCCAAGAAGTGAAAGTGTTGTACCTTAACTAAATGTCTTTCCCTGTCTGAATGGAGTGGCACGCTTCAATGGGCATGTCCCTGAGACTAGTGCGGGCATTTAGGGAGATGGGCAAGAAATCCCTTTTCATTCAAGGAAAATGAAACAAAAGAAATGCACCCACGAAACAGAGCACCCTTGAGATCTCACTAGTTTGCTTACTCACAGATAGATTGCTAGCTAGCCTTGGGAAAGGAAGTGATGAAGGTATCCTTTGATAATGGGGGGAATGATTGACTTTGATGAGGGTAAACTCAACAAAATGGAGTTGCGGAAGGCAAGAAGAGGACAATTCTTGATATGGCACGAGTTGAAGATCAGGAGTTTTGGGCCAAAGCTGTAGCTTGTGCAGTCTATCTAAGAAATCGTTCTCCAACAAGAAGTATATGGAATATGACTCCACAAAAAGCATGGAGTGGTCACAAGCCAAACATCTCTCACCTACGAGTCTTTGGGAGTATCGCATACATGCATGTTCCAGAACAAAAGAGAACCAATGACAGAAGTGAGAAGCTCATATTCATCGGCGGAGATTCAAGCTCAAAAGGCTAGTTGTTATACAACCGGGAAGAGAGATGTGATCTTCGAGGAAGAGAAGACATGGGATTGGAACCTAAAGGAAGAAGAGATTGAAGAAGTGTGTATGATTGAAGAAGGATCGTGGACTTTGGAATTGGATGGGTCCGCTATGCATCAAGAGCAAGATGGGTACAGGGTGGAGGAGCTGGAGTAGTTGTGATTGATCCTCGCGGAAGATCTGGCAGGTTCCCCCGCCTCTATAGTAAGTAAATAAAGTCTAGAAAAAGAAAGTGCGTTCTATAGCTAGCTCCAATGGATGAGGAAAAGAAAACACACATTAACGGATATCTTTCTATCTTTCTATAGGAAAGGTTCACGCTTCACAAGAGAGAGATGCGAGTGTTGGTCTTACAAACAAAACAAGAAAATAGGCGAAATTCATACCTGAAGAATTTCACCATTTTTTGGAATGACTCACAGATTGGCTTGCTTTCCGCATCGAAGGCTTGGTTTGGCCAGCCCCTAGACCAGCTGCGAGGGAAGAAAGCATTATTCCCATCCGCCCATCTGAGCAAGGTGTATAGTGAGAGATGACAGCAGACCTTGCTGGGTATGGATCTTCGGTTTACTCACGATCTGCACCTGGTGAACCCTTATGCCAAAGCTTCATGCTTACTTATTTACTAGTTTACTAGATTCCGAAGATACCCTTCATGCCATTGAACAGAGTAACCCTGGTTTGCTGACTGCCTTACCTTCGAAAGGACATCAGCTCGCTGGACTGAAAGACCTTGGCTACTCCCACCTAGGGCGCTACATCTAAGAGTTACCGACTCTCACTAATCGAATACTTTCCACGGACTTCCCTTACTCAAGCACCAAGAGCAGCTGATTCAATAGCTACCTAAGAGCAACTGTGCACAACAGGAAAGTCATTAGGGAAGGCGGACATCGGTCGAAGTAAGGGAAAAGAGTGAAAGGAGAGCGTCGAAAGGGACTTACAGGATAAGGTCTAGGGGTAAAAAGAAAAGGACACGGACACCCTTCTCTGACGGAGCTTTTAAGCCGCGATACCGATAGTAGTAGGGGAGAAAGAGAAAGACAACGAAGTGGGATTCATTCCCTAGGATTTGGATCAATGGGCACTAGAGAGAAAGATGCAAAACCTTTCGGTTGTAGCAAGTGAGAGGGAAGGTGCT